AAACACTAAAAAAATGGGTTTCACGTTTAAGTATAAATGTAAAGATAAATGAAACCTTTTTTATAAATAAGATTTATAGTATACTTGTTACCGGTTCTAAAGAATTTGAACATAAAACGCCCTATTTATTTGATAAAAACTTATTATTAAAAAAAATAAATCATTTGTTGACATTAATTGATGAATTTTCGAAAGAACCAACACCCATTTTAAATTTTAAAGGACTTATTTTATTTCCGACAAATAGAAAGGGGGGTTCAGAAGAGCAAGATAAATTTTTAAAATTTTTATTCCATGTAGTTATAAATAATAATCATACAAAACCAATTATAAAAAATTTGAGTAGAGTAAAAGAAATACGTAAAAAAGTATCTCATTGGTCATACAAATTAATCGATGAGTTAGAACAACAGGAAAGGGGAAATGCGGAAGACCGATTAGCCGAGGATCATGGTATTCGCTCAAGAAAAGCCAAACGTGTAATTATTTTTACCGATAAACAGACAAATACCGAGGAGGTGGCTTTGATACGTTATTCACACCAATCGGATTTTCGCCGAAATATAATAAAAGGTTCTAGGCGAACTCAAAGGCGTAAAACGGTTATTTGGGAACTGTTTCAAACCAACCCACATTCTCCGCTTTTTTTGGAACGAAAATATAATAAACTCTCATTTTTGTATTTTGAAATTTATGAACTGATTAAATTTATTTTTAGAAAGACAATTAAGAAAAGGTCAAAACTAAAAATTTCGGATTATAAAGAAGAGGAGATAAAAGAAATAACTAAAAGCAAAAAGTACAAAATAGAAGAAAGAGCGTGTATAGAAATAGCAGAAACTTGGGATACCATTCCGCTTGCTCAAGTAATGAGAGGTTGCATGTTAGTAACCCAATCCATTCTTAGAAAATATATTATATTACCTTCATTAATACTAGCTAAGAATATCGGTCGGATGCTACTATTTCAATTTCCCGAATGGTCTGAGGATTTAAACAAATGGAATAGAGAGATACATGTTAAATGTACCTATAATGGGGTTCAATTATCAGAAAGAGAATTTCCAAAAAAATGGTTAACAGATGGAATTCAAATTAAGGTTTTATTTCCCTTCCACTTAAAACCTTGGTACAGATCTAAGCTCCGATACTTTCATAGGAATCCAAGGAAAATAAAAAAGGAGGATTTTTTATTTTTAACAGTTTGGGGAATGGAAGCTGAAATGCCGTTTGGTCCTCCCAGAAAACGACCTTCCTTCTGTGAACCCATCTTTAAAAGACTAAAAAAAAAATGTAGAAAATTAAAAAAAAAATTTTTTACACCCCAACGATTTATAATAATGATAATGAGTAATGAGTTCTTTTTAATTTTAATAAGAAAAACAAAAAAATTTCTAAAAGAAAATAATATATTCAAGTTAAAAAAAAAAGTATATCAATCAAGTAAAACCAAAAAAGAAAAGTATTCTCTAATAAAAAATCATATAATTCAAGATTCAAAAAAAAAATTATCGACAAATAATAAAATGAAGGATCTGATTGATAAAACAAAACAAAAAAAAACACACAATAAAAACGGATTTATAACTATACAGATTTGTCCTAATAAAAAAAATAATAATAAACGAGTCGATCTAATCGAATTAAAATTCAAAAAATTGTTAAAAATTATTGCGGAAATACTAAAAATAAAAAATTATCGATTTATTTACGAATCAAAATTAAATTTTTATAAAATTTTAAAATATTTTATAAAAGATATATACATAAATATTTATTTATTTTTATATAAAAGTTTTAATAAGTACATTTACAATAATAAAAAAAATCAAGAAAGAGTTGATCAAACAAACAAAATAACAATTCGGTTTATTTCAACTATCAAAAATTTGTTTAATAAAAATAATAAAAATTCAACTATTCCGTTTGGATTATCTTCCTTGTCACAAGCATATGTGTTTTATAAATTATCACACATTCCAATTAGTTACTTAGATAAGTTAAAATATGTACTTCAATATCCTGGGACGTCTGTTTTTCTTAAGAATATAATTCCAACGTTTGTTATAACACAAGGAATCCTGTATTGCGATTGGGACCCAAAATTAATACATAAAAATATAAAGTATTATTATCACTACTATGTATCACCAATTATATGGTCTCGATTAGTACCACAAAAATGGCGCAATTGGAATTCAACAATTAAAAATAAAAATTTTAAATATTTATATGACAAATCCTCATTAATTCAGCACGACAAACAATCTTATTATGAAAAAATTTTAGTGTCAGATCAAAACTTTAATTTAAAAAAACACTATAGATATGATTTTTTCTCATATTTATATTATAATTATGAAAATAAGGCGGCCCGTTTTATTTATATGTATAGATCACCATTACAAGAAAAATTACAAGTAAAAAAAAAAAAAAAATTTATCAATTCTAACACAGATAAAAACAAATTACTCGATAAAATACGGAATATACCTATCAAAAATTTTTTAAATAATTATCGAGGATACGATAATAATAATATTAGAGATATAGATAAAAGGTTGAATACAAAATATGTTGACTGTAAAATTCTTTATTTTTATTTAAAAAAAAATATATATATTTTGGATAATAAATATTTTTTTTTTATTACAATTTATCAAAAAAGGGATAATAAAATACTAAGTAAGTCGATATTGAATATGGAACTTTGGTTTTTACAAAAATTTGTACTATTTTACAATGATTCTAAGATTAAATCTTGGGTTATCCCAATCAAATCGCTTTTTTTTTTTTTTTTTGAAAATATAAAAATTAAGGAAAGTAAAAAAAAAAAAAATTTTATATCATTGGATGAAACAAAAAATACACAATACAAGAATAATACAAAAACAGGATTAGATATCTTCCTAAAAAGCTGTTTGATTTTTCAATTGAGATGGGATAATCTTATGAAGAAAAAAATAATTAACAATATTAAAATATATTGTTTCCTACTTAGACTTATAAATACACTAAATCCAAAAGAAATGTCTCTATCTTCTATTCGAAGAGAAGAAATGAGTCTAGATATAATGTTGATTCAGAATAAATTCATTTTTACAGAATCGACGAAAAGAGGAATATTCATTCTCGAACCAATTCGCCTATCTGTAAAAAAAAATAGAAAATTTATTATTTATAAAATCTTACGTATTTCATGTTTTTATAAGAACAAACACCAAACAAATCAAAGAAACAAAATATTATATATAAAAAAAAAAAAATCAACTGCACAACATCAAAATTTTCGTTTTTATTTACACTCATATTTTGATGATTTAGTTATTCCTGAAACTATTTTATCATCTAGACGTTGTAGAGAATTTAGAATTTTAATTTGTTTCAATTTAAAGAAAACAAAAAAATTAAATAAAAATAAAATATTTTTTAATAGGACAAACGAAAAAAAAATTTTAAATAAATTGAAGTTTTTCCTTTGGACCAATTTTAAATTAGAGGATTTTACTTGTATAAATAGATATTGGTTTGATACCAATAACAGCATTCGTTTCAGTATATTAAGGATACATATGTATCCACAGTTGAAAATTTGTTGATGATAAATTTTTCATATATGTGTTCTTACTCATTATATACATCATAACAGAATTTATGGTTTTGGTAAAATTAAGATTCTAACTATTGACTTTTTTAATATTAATGATATAATTAATAAAAATAAAGTTCACATCCGGTAAACAATTCATTTATTAAATATAACAATACGAGTTTATTAACATTTTATAAAGCTACTTTATATCTATTGATTAAAAATTTTGATAAATCTTAGATCGAAATTTTTTAATGTTTGACACTATTTTTATATTATAGATTAGATCCAATGTCGCATTCAGTAAAGATTTATGATACATGTATCGGGTGCACTCAATGTGTCCGAGTATGTCCTACGGATGTATTAGAAATGATACCTTGGGACGGCTGTAAAGCTAAGCAAATTGCTTCTGCTCCAAGAACGGAGGACTGTGTCGGTTGTAAAAGATGCGAATCCGCTTGCCCAACGGATTTTTTGAGTGTTCGAGTTTATTTATGTTATGAAACAACTCGCAGCATGGGTCTAGCTTATTAACAGTTGATAGTTTTTAAAATTGTCAATAAAATGTTTTTTATTTTTTTACCAATAAAATCCGTACTTAATAATTATAATATATATATATTTTGAGTATGGGTTTTATTGGTTCAAGTGTAGTATACATCTTTTTTTTATGTTAAAAATATATTAGGCGTCAAGTTAATATAATAAATAGTCAATTACGAATAATAAAATAAAAAGTAGATATTCGTAGTGGGAATTCTATATCGATTGATATAGGATTGAATATAGGTTTTTTGATGAAGAATCCCTTATGAATTTATGTATATTACACCTGTTTTTTTTAGTTAATTCAAAAATTTAAATTGTAACATATGTTTTGTGTTTATATTTATAAAGCTCTTTATTCAATTAGATTAAAATAGAAATGAACCATAACTGTGCAGCCCTATTTCTAATAGATTAATCCCAAAATAGCATACCCAAATTAGAAAAAAGCCTATAACAGCTATAATTGCAGAATTTTTCCCTTTCAAATTTGTATTTGTTTGAGTATGTAAATAAATCGTGAATATAATCCAAGTAATAAATGACCAAGTTTCTTTTGGGTCCCAATTCCAATATGACCCCCATGCTTCATTAGCCCACACAGCTCCCGACAGAATACCTATACTTAAAAAAATAAAGCCTAGACTAATAACACGATAACTCCACTGTTCTAATTGTTGAATCGATTGGGACTTGTAAAAATTACTAATCGAAAAAACGGAAGTGCTTTGTAAAACATTTTTTATCCTTTCATTTTTGTTTTGAAAGGAGAATGTATTAGTTAATAAAAAATTGTTTTTACTAAAAATAATTATGCTCTTTTGAAATGTAATGACTAAAAGTGTTACTGATAATAAGG